TTTTGGATAATTTTAAGATGATGTTTGATGTTTGTCAGTGTTTAAAGTAGAGCATTGGCTGTGTGTGCTTTAAACATATGATACAAATCATGTGTTTTGTTTTAGACTTGTTTTTGGTTAATAAATGAACGTTTGTTTGTTTGATCAAATGATTTGTTTTTCTAGGCTAGTTCCTATTAAAGTGAAGTTTGATGGAAGTAAAATATGTCTTACGAGCATGAAAAGATATCGCTCCGCCTGGGGAATGTGGTCAAAGGATGCTTCATGATATGGACCTTCAACAATTGGTGTCATTAATATCACTTTGAAATGAGGCTGAAGGGAAAGAGATAAAAAAAATACCAGATGCCGGGAGAGCCAAGGAATGTCTGGTCACGGGTGAGATGCAGCACACTCATCAATCAGAGGTCTTGGAAAAAACATTCTATGCGGGGTAGAGTTTTAGGTGCCTGAGATAGGAACCAGAGGTCTTGGAAAGATCATATCTAGCGGTAACTTAGTTAAAGGAGCCACGAGACTGGTAATAGGAAGCCTTATGATGGCGGGTTGGTGGTCTCTCGTGAGAAGTCAGATTAATAAATCACCTGATACTAGCTTCAAGGAAATTGTCTATCTTGGAAGATATTGCATGCTTATTAGGCGTAGGGTAGAGAATGTTATGTACTATAAACATAGTATGTCTTATATAATATAATAATATGTATATATATGATATGTATGAGGAAAAACACTATATGTTATATATACATATGTATAATAGGAACATATTGTTAAAAATTTTTGGAGAAGCCAGGTCCTGAGGGTTAATCCATTTTTAGTTTACAAAACTAATGCTTTGTTTTTAAGCTATCAGGACATTTTTGGTAAAGAATTTTGTTTTCTAGGATTGAGATTCCTGGTATAAGGGTAATTAGTATGCTGAAGTAAATGATGGATGCTGCTTGGCCAAGTTCGATGGTTGGGTATTGAACTGGTTGTCCTCCTACTCATGTAAGGATAAGGATGTTTGAAATGAAAATTCAAAATATAATTTGTGAAGTTGGACGGAAGGCTATTGTTCGTTGTTTTGATAAGTGGATGGTTGGTAGAATTGCTAGAATTATGATTGAGGCAATTAAAGCTAGTGTGCCTCCAAGTTTGTTGGGAATTGATCGCAGAATGGTGTATGCAAATAGAAAATATCATTCTGGCTTGATGTGTGCTGGTGTAGTGAGGGGGGAAGCTTGGCGGAAATTTTCTGACTCCACGAGAAGATTCGGTATTAGTAGGGTTACGATTGTGAATAGTATTAATATTATTGCCATTCCTAAAAGGTCTTTGAAAGAAAAATATGGATGAAATGGGATTATGTCGATAGTGGATGAAAGGCCTGTGGGGTTGTTTGATCCGGTGTCATGAAGAAATATTAGGTGGATTGCTGTAAAAGCAGAAATAATAAATGGGGTAATTACATGAAATGTAAAAAATCGGGTCAATGTTGGTTCGTTTACTGCAAAACCCCCTCAGATTCATTGAATAATGGGGTCCCCTAGATACGGAATTGTTGAAATTATACTTGTGATTACGGTAGCGGCTCAGAATGATATTTGTCCTCAGGGCAGTACGTAGCCTATAAATGCAGTGGCTATTGTTAATAGAAGTAAAATAATTCCGATGTTCCATGTTTTTTTGTATAGATATGAGCCGTAATAAATTCCTCGTCCAATATGTATGTAGATGCATAGGAAGAATATTGATGCTCCGTTTGCATGAATGTTTTGTATTAGTCAGCCGAAGTTGACGTCTCGAAGAATATGGATTATGGAATCAAAGGCCATGGTTGTGCTGGCTGTAAAGTGAGCGGCTAAAAAAATTCCAGTTACTAGTTGGATAATTAGGGTTATTCCTAGTAGTGAGCCAAAATTTCAGAATGCGGAGATGTTTGATGGGGATGGAAGGTTAATTAGTGAATTGTTGATTGTTTTTATGATGGGGTGATTGTGTTTTGTGGGACATAAGTGTGTTTTTATAGTTGAATTACAACGCTGATTTTTCATTTCGGAAGTCTGGCTTAAAGTTGCTAGTGAAAACGATGTATTTTATGTTATTAGTAAGCTTGGCATTTTTTGTAGGGGTGGTGGGGGTTGCATGTAACCCTTCTCCGTGTTTTGGTGCATTAGCATTGGTGTTGGCCTCTGGGTTTGGGTGTGCTATAGTGGCTGAAATGGGAAGTTATTTCCCGGCCTTGATTTTGTTTTTAATCTATCTTGGGGGGATGTTGGTTGTGTTTGCTTATTCTGTTGCTATATCGGGGGATGTATACCCGGAATCTTGGGGGGGGCGTTTTTTTAGTTTAACAGTTGTTTGTTTTGGGGTATTAAATTTTGTTGCGGGAAAATTTTTGGGCTTGGTTTCATTCGGTACATATGGGCCAGGCTTGAGTTGTGTTGGTGTGTCTTTGCTATATTCGTGTGGGGGGTATTATTTATTGTTTGTTGGGTTTGGGTTGTTATTAGCATTGTTTGTGGTGTTGGAGTTGGTTCGTTGAGTTTCGTTTGGGTCTTACAAAGTGAGAGTTGTTTGTATTAGTAGTAGGATGGTTGTTGTGATTAATATGATTGTAAAATATTTTTTGATTTGCCCTTTTTGTATTGAGATGATATTTGAGGCGGTCGTATTTAGTAAGTCAATTGTTATAGGTCCAGTGTTTTCTAGTCATATTAAGTCTGTTAGTTGGGTGGAGTGTTTTTGACTAAATTTTAATACTTTTAGGGGAATAATTCGATGTAGTAGCTTAAAAAATGCTAAATGTGAGATGAATTTTCAACTTTTTGTGGTGTTTTGTAGTTTTGTTGTTATTTCTGTTGTTATGTATGTTCCTACAATAATTGTTATTAGGGGGGTTATTTTTATGAATGTTGTTAGTAAGGCTGGGGTGTTTGATAAAATTGGTGTTAGTAGGGTGCCAGTTATTGTGGCAGCGAGGGTTAGGCGAATTAGTGGGAAGATTTGTTGTGGGCTTGATTCTTGTTGAGCAGTGATGGGTTTATAACAAAAGAATTTTTTAGTGGTATAGAAGATTATTCGTGCGGTGTAAATTGATGTTATGGTTGTTGAGAGAAGTGTTGTTGTTAGGGCTCAAGCGTTGGTGTTGGTACTTATTATGGTTTCAATAATTATGTCTTTGGAGTAAAACCCGGATAAGAATGGTGTACCTGCTAAGGTAATCCCATTAATAGTTATAATGGTTGTTGTTGTTGGTAGTGTGTTTTTAGTACAGTTTGTTTTTCGAATGTCTTGTTCGTTTTGCATGTTATGAATAATGGAGCCAGCACAGAGGAATAATGTTGATTTGAATGTGGCGTGAGTAATTATGTGAAATATGGCTAGATCTGGTTTGTTAATTCCAATTGCGATTATTATAAGGCCTAGTTGGCTTGAGGTAGAGAAGGCAATGATCTTTTTAATGTCGTTTTGTGCGATGGCACATAATGAGGAGTAAATGGATGTAAGAGTGCCTAGGCATAGGCAGATTGTTGTTAAATATTTGGTGTTTATTATTGGATGTATTTGTGCTAGTATGTAAATTCCTGCTACAACTATAGTGCTTGAATGAAGAAGGGATGAGACGGGGGTTGGGCCTTCTATTGCTGCTGGTAATCATATGTGTATGAAGAATTGGGCTGATTTGCCCATTGCAGCTATGATTAGGCCAAGGGTGATTAGTGTGTCTTTTGTGCTCAGTGTTAATGTTGATATTACGTCTCATGTTCCTAGGGTTGAAAGTAGGATAGTTATGACTAAGATTAGGCCAATATCCCCGATTCGGTTATAAATGATTGCTTGAAGGGCTGCTGAGTTAGCGTTAGTTCGTGTTGATCATCAGTTGATTAGTATAAAAGATAAGATTCCTACTCCTTCCCATCCAATGAGCAATTGTATGAAGCTTCCTGCTGTTGCCAGGATTAGTATGGAAATCAAAAAAATTAGTAGGTGTTTTTGGAATTTTTTTGTTGGTTCGTTGGTTATATATCATGTTGAGAATTCTATAATTGACCAGGTAACAAATAAGGCTGTTGGTAAAAATAGAATAGAGTATTTGTTAATTATAAGTGTTATTGTTATATTGGTTATTCCTGTGTTGAGCAGGTTAAAGTTGATATTAATGTTTTGTATTTGATGTTTTAAAATCAGTATTATTGGAGGGAGTGAGGTTAGGAAGGCTAGTTTAATAGTTTTTGTAATTTTTGTCTCAAGTTTTTTGAAAATAATGGGTAGTGTCAGTAATAATATTGAAGTTAGGATTAGGGTAATTATTATTGATTCTAACATGAGCTTTTACTTGGAGTTGCACCAAGATTTATGGTTCCTAAGACCACGGGATTGCTGTTATCCTTTAAAAGTTGAAGGGTCTGAGGTTTTAGTTTCAGGTGTGAGAGTTAGCAGTTCTGTTGAACCCCTTCGGCCAAGAAGAAATAGTATCTATTGTTAGGGTCACGACCTAATGTTTTATTAAACTATCTTGGCGTTAATAAATTAGCTCTAAATTTAATGTAAGTAGTAGAATTGGTAGTGCATGTAAAATTATAGTTAATAGTTCTCGTGTTTGGGCTGGATAAGTTTCTTTTGAATCTTTTGTTATGTGTCCTTGTTGTGTGGTTATGAATATTTGTAGGGTGTAGACTGCTGTAATAGCTGCCCCTGTGGCAGTCATTATGATTGTAAGTGGGGACCAGTTAAATAGCGTAGTTATAATTTGAATTTCTCCGATCAGGTTAATTGTTGGTGGTAGTGCTAAATTAGTTAGGCTTGCAATTAGTCAATATGAAGTTATTAGGGGTATGGCTTTGTGTATGCCTCGTATAGCAATCAATATACGAGTGTTTGTTCGTTCATATAATATATTGGCTAAACAAAATAGTATTGAGGAAGTTAAGCCGTGGGCAACTATTAGAATAACTGCTCCTGAAGTGCTTCATGGGGTTTGAATAAGTGTGGCGGAAGTTACTAGTCCTATATGTCCTACTGAAGAATAGGCAATGAGGGCTTTTAGGTCTGTTTTTCGTAAACAAGTTAGTCCGGTCATAATAATTCCTCATGTGGCTATTGCAATTATTGGATAAATTAAAATGGCTGAAATGTTTGTTGGGGTTATGCGGATAATTCCATACCCGCCAAGTTTTAATAGGACTGCTGCCAGTACTATTGAGCCAGCAATTGGTGCTTCTACATGTGCTTTTGGCAGTCAAAGATGGACACCATATAAGGGTATTTTTACAAGAAAGGCTACTATACAGGCTAGTCATAAAATATTGTTTGTGAGTTGGTTGTGGATGCTTGGTTTAAGTAGGGTTAGTATTAGGAAGTTTGAGCTGTTTTCTTGATTATTTAAGAATAAAATTGCAATTAATAATGGAAGCGAGCCTAGTAATGTATAATATATAAAATATGTTCCTGCTGTTAGTCGTTTTGGTTGTGACCCTCATCGTGTAATAATAATTAGAGTTGGAATAAGAGTTGCTTCAAATAGTGTGTAGAATGATGTTATATTGTTTGCTGATAGGGTTATTACTAATAGTGTTTGTAGAATGGCAATGTTTATTAGAAATCCTTGTTTTCGTGGTTTTGGTTCTGTTTTTAGATGATTTTGGCTTGCAATAATTATTATTGGGAGGAGTCAATATGATAAAATAATTAATGGGGCTGAGATTTGATCAATAAATAAATATTGGTTAGAGAATATATTGTTTAATATTATTGGTATGTGAAGTCATTGTAGGCTAAGAAGGGTTATTAGCATTGAGTATGATGCTAGGGTTGTAAATAGGAGTTTATGTTGAATAAGAAGGGCTGAAGGGATTAGTATTATTGTTGGGATTAGAATTTTTAGCATTTTAGTAAGTTAAGGTTTTTTACGTGATCGTTTGTGTTTTTTTGGGTTGTAATTGTTACTAATGTAAGGCCTGCGCTTGCTTCACAGGCGCTTATGGCGATTATAATAATGGTGATTGATGTGGTGTTTGTGTTATTAATTGAGGCTGTTGCTATTGATAAAAATAAGATTAAAGTTATAGATTCTATGCATAGAAGCATGGATATTAAATGGGTTCGGTTTGTTGAGATTCCAAGTAAGCTTAAGAGGAAGCCACTAGTTGTTGTAAAATATGTATATATCACGTAGAGATTTAGGGAGTGCCTAAAATTGCTAGTTCGAAGATAGCTGTTTGTATTAAACTAATCTCTAATTTTGTTCAGTCTAGGGCGCCTTGATTTCATTCGTATGCTAGTCCTAGTGTTAGTAAAAAAATAAGTAATAGTATTCATGTTGTTGCAGTTGTTGAGGTATTTAATGCCCATGGAATTGGAAGGAGTAGTGCAATTTCAAGATCAAATAGTAGGAAAAAAATTGCGATTAAGAAGAATTGAATGGATAATGGGAGTCGTGCATTTTCTAGGGGGGAAAAACCACATTCGTATGGAGATAATTTTTCTATGTCGGGGCTTGTTTTTGGTGCTAGATGGTTAAAAGTGACGAGAATTAGTGGAATTGTTGTTGTAAGTGCGATTGTCATTATTAAGTTAATTATCACTTCTTATTTTATAAGATTAAACGAGTGGAAGTCGTTTGTATTTGTTATACTAAAGTGATATGATCCTCATCAGTAAATTGATGTGAAAAGGAAAATTCATACTATGTCTACAAAATGTCAGTATCATGCAGCGGCTTCAAAACCAAAGTGGTGTGTGGTTGTAAAATGATATAAGTTTTGTCGTATTAGGCAAACGATTAGGAATGTTGTGCCAATCATTACATGCAGTCCATGGAATCCTGTTGCTAGGAAGAAGGTAGACCCATAAACACCATCGGATATTGTGAATGAGGCTTCGTGATATTCCATGGCTTGTAAAAAGGTAAATCCAGCCCCTAATAAAATAGTTATTGTGAGGGCAATAATAGTTTTTTTTCGTTTTCCTTCTATTAGCGAATGGTGGGCTCATGTGACGGTGAATCCTGAGGCTAGGAGTACTATTGTATTGAGTAGTGGGACTTCAAATGGGTCTAGAGGGGAAATACCTTTGGGGGGCCATTGTATTCCGATATTGTGGGTTGGGTTGAAGCTAAGAAAAAAGAAGGTTCAAAAAAAGCCAAAAAAGAATAAAACTTCTGAGGAAATAAATAAAATTATTCCGTATCGAAGCCCTTTTTGTACGGATTTAGTGTGATGTCCTTGAAATGTGCTTTCTCGTACAACATCTCGTCATCATTGATATGAAGTTAGTAGTATTGTAAATAATCCTAGACTTATTAAGACAGTTGTTTTTGAGTGTATTCATGCTACAAGTCCGGAGACTAGTGTAAATGCTGATATAGCACTTAAGATTGGCCATGGGCTTGGGGTTACTATATGAAACGGGTGTATTTGGTGGGTCATATGTGTTTTCTTGTAAGTACAAGCATGTTAATAGGGTAAAAACATAGGCTTGAATAATGGCGACCGCGAATTCTAAGATTATCAGTAAAATTAGGAGTAATGTTGGTAATAAAAATAGAGTTGGGGCCATTTTAATTGTAGCGAGGGCAGCTGTTGAGATTAGTTGAAGTAGAAGGTGCCCTGCTGTTAGATTGGCGGTTAGTCGGACTCCTAGGGCGATTGGACGAATTAATAGGCTAATAGACTCGATGATAATAAGGGTTGGAATTAATAAAGTTGGTGTTCCTTCTGGCAGAAAATGTGCTAGGGATTTGGTTGGTTGTATTCGGAGGCCTGTCAGTACTGTACCTAGTCAAAGTGGAAGTGCAAGGGCTATATTTACAGAAAGTTGGGTTGTTGGTGTAAATGTATAGGGGAATATTCCTACAATGTTTAATGTTAATAGCATTAGTAGTAAGGAGGCGAGAAGAGGGGCTCATTTAAGTCCGTTTTTGGAGGCCGGTGTCATTAAATGTTTTGTGATCTCTTTTAATGCTCATTTAGTAAGTGTGCAGGTTCGATTGGTGCTTAGACGACTTGTTGGTTGTGGAATTAGTATTAGTGGAATTAATAGTGTGATTAAAGTTATTTTTGTCCCAAATATTTGTGGGATCTCAAATTGGCTAAACAGGTTTGTTATCATGGTCAAGTTCATTGGCTATGGTTTATTTTTTTTTCAAGTTTTTTAGGCTTTATGGTGAGCTTAGTCTTTGTGGTTTTTGCGGTCAGAGCTAGCAGAATTAACCAGGTTCATAAAAGTGCTATGAATCAGTTTGATGTATTTAGTTGCGGCACTCACTTGGGAGAAACCTTCTCTTCTTTAGCTTAAAAGGCTAGTGCTTTGCAAGCTTCCTAGTGAGTTTAACAGAGTAGTGATTCAGTTTTCGAATTGTTTCATTGGTATTGATTCTGTTGTGATTGGTATGAAGCTGTGGTTTGTGCCGCAGATTTCTGAGCATTGACCGTAGAATACGCCAGGTCGTATTGTTGTGAAGATTAACTGATTTAGTCGTCCAGGCACTGCGTCTGTTTTAATGCCAAGGGTTGGAAGGGTTCATGAGTGTAAAACATCTTCTGCTGATACTAATAGTCGTACTGTAGATTTTATTGGAACTGCTATACGGTTGTCTACTTCTAGTAGTCGGGGGGCCCCATTTGTTAGATCTTGTTCTTTAATTATGTATGAGTCAAATGACAGGTTTTCATAGTCTGAATATTCGTAGCTTCAATATCATTGGTGTCCGAGTGTTTTAATGGTTAAGTGTGGAGGATTTTGATCTTCTAATAGATAGAGGGTTCGTATTGATGGAAGGGCAATAAATATCAGTACTATAATGGGGAGAAGGGTTCATATAAATTCTAGGTGATTAGCATCGTTTGGGGAAATGTCATAGAGTTTTGTTGTTGAAATGGCAAGTAGTGTGGCTATAACTGAAAGTCAAATTATTAGTAGCATTGTTATGGCGTAATCATTAAAGTAGAGGAATTCTTCTATTATTGGGGATAGTGCGTTGTTTAATGAAATTTGTGAGGGTTCTGACATTAGAACTTATAGAGAATCTATGTTTTGATTCTGACAGAATCATGTAATGTGTAGTATACTAAAGTTCTATGAAGGAAGAAGCAAAATGGATTGCGATTGGTTTGAAACCATTTTTATGGGGTTCAATTCCCCTCTTTCTTGTGGAATGACTATTGGTGGGGTAGTAAAGGTGTGGTTTGGTGGTGGACAGCCTTGGGTTCACTCTTGTAGTTTTTTGTCAGTTTGGGTTGTTAGTGTTTTTTGTTTTTTTGTGAATGCATCTCAGATTAGTCCAATTAGCATTATTGTGCCTATTATTGAAATAATTGATCCTAATGAGGATATGCTGTTTCATAGTGTGTAGGTATCTGGAAAATCAGAATATCGGCGTGGCATTCCTGCTAACCCTAATATGTGTTGTGGAAAAAATGTAATGTTTACTCCTGTAAACATGATTCAGAATTGAGCTTTTGCTATTCGTTGGTTGATTGAAAATCCTGTTAATATTGGGAATCAGTATACAAGTCCTCCTATAATTGCAAATACGGCCCCTATTGATAATACATAGTGAAAGTGTGCTACTACATAGTATGTGTCGTGTAGGAGTGTGTCTAGGGATGAGTTTGATAATATAATTCCTGTTAATCCTCCTATTGTAAATAGATAAATGAACCCGGTTGCTCATAATATTGGGACGTTTCATTTAGTTTTTCCGCCAAAGATTGTAGCGGCTCAGCTAAAAACTTTAATCCCTGTAGGAATTGCAATTGTTATTGTTGCTGCTGAAAAGTATGCTCGTGTGTCGATGTCTAGGCCAACTGTAAATATGTGGTGTGCTCATACAATAAATCCTAGTGTGGTGATAGCAAGTATGGCTCATACTATGCTATGGTATCCGAATGGTTCTTTTTTCCCTGAATAGTGAGTGACGATGTGTGAAATAATTCCGAAGCCAGGTAGAATGAGGATATATACTTCTGGGTGGCCAAAGAATCAGAATAGGTGTTGGAAAAGAATTGGGTCTCCGCCTCCGGCGGGGTCAAAGAATGTTGTATTTAGGTTTCGGTCTGTTAGGAGCATGGTAATGGCTGCTGCTAGTACTGGGATGGCCAGTAAGAGTAAAATTGCGGTGAAGAATACAGATCAGACGAATAGGGGTCAGTTGTAGGGAATTGTTGAGTGTGGGGTTATGTTAATGCAGGTTGTGATAAAATTAATTGCGCCTAGGATTGAGGATGCCCCAGCTAGATGTAGTGCAAAAATGGTTATGTCTATTGATGGGCTTGAATGTGCTATGTTTCCTGCTAATGGGGGGTAGATTGTTCAGCCTGTTCCTACTCCGTCACCAAATTTTGATGACATTAAAAGTAAAAAGAATGATGGCGGCAGTAGTCAGAAGCTTATGTTGTTTATTCGTGGGAATGCTATGTCTGGGGCTCCTAGCATTAGTGGAACTAGTCAATTTCCGAATCCTCCGATTATAATTGGTATTACTATAAAGAAAATTATAATGAAGGCATGAAGTGTGATGAAGGTGTTGTATATTGTGTCCCCATTGTATTGGCCTGGTTGGATTAATTGTAGTCGGATTATAAGGCTAACTGTTGAACCGGTAAAGCCGGCTATGGCACCAAATAAGAAGTAAAGTGTTCCGATGTCTTTGTGGTTAGTTGATAAAAATCAGCGAGTTAGTGTTGACATGGTAAGATGGCTGAATTGAGGCGGTGGTTTGTAATTCCATTTATGGGGTGGTAAACTCCTCTTATCAGGCCTGAGATAATACTAAATTGCAAGTTTGGTTTTGAAAGTGTAAAGCTTTCGTGGGCTTAAGCTTATAATGTTAAGATTTGTAAACTGATGCCTGCTAGTTTAGGTAAATAGCTGTTAACTATTTTTTGCGGGATCGAGGCCTGCCGGTTTTATAGGCCTTATTTTAATAAAAATATCTGGGTTGCATACAGGTGATGTAGGAGAAAGTCCTATAGGTCTTTCAAAAGCTAAGGGTTCTCCCTTGTTTGTGGTGTTGAAGGCCACTGGTTTAAGATTTAATCCTAAGCTTTTCTGTACGGGACTGCTGGAATGAGGTGGGTGACGAATAGTGCTGTTGGGATTATTATTGTTATTGGTTGTAATTTTTGGTTTTGGGTTCGTCATTTTGTTGATGAAGGGGTTGTTGTTGGTGGGGTAAGCATTATGATTAAGTAGGCGATTCGTAGGTAAAATAGTAAGCTAACCAGTGATGTTATGATTGCTAGGGTTGCTAGAGCAGTGAGTTTTTGTGAGATGAGTTCATTAAGAATTAGTATTTTTGGTATAAATCCTGTGAATGGTGGTAAGCCGCTGGTGGAGAGTATTAAGAGGGCAATGGAGAGGGTTATTGTTATGGAGGTTGTTCATGTTGTAGATAAATTTTGTAGTGTTTTTATTGATGTGCTTGTTATTATTAAGAAGATTGGGGTGGTTATAATAATGTAAATGAAGATGTTTATGAGTGCTATGTTTGGGGAAAAGGCCATAATTGTAATGGTTCATCCTAGATTGTTGATTGATGAGTAGGCTATTGTTTTTCGGAGTTGTGTTTGGTTAATGCCTCCTAGTCCTCCAATAATTATTGATAGGATTCCTGCGGATACTAAAATGGTGGGTTGAATATTATTTGAAATTATGTACATTAATGTAATGGGGGCGATTTTTTGTCACGTTGTAATAAGTAGTGCTGTTTGTAGTGTTGTGCCTTGTAGTACTTCTGGAAGTCAGAAGTGAATTGGGGCGGCCCCTATTTTTATTATTAGGGATAAAGCTATGATTGTTGTGGAGAATTTGTTTTTAAGTTCTAAGATATCTCAGTTGCCTGTTTGTCAGGCATTAATTGTGCTTGACAGTAGTATTATTGCTGATGCAATTGCTTGTGTTAAAAAATATTTGGTTGTGGCTTCTGATGCTCGTGTGGTTTTTGGTTTAGAGATTATTGGTAGGATGGCCAATATGTTTAGTTCTAATCCAATTCAGGCTATAAGCCAGTTGGAACTTGATATAGTTATAATGGTGCCAATAATAATGCTTAGAGTAATAATTGTTATGGATATAGGGGTAATGTATTAGGAGGTGTAACACCGTTTTTGGGGCATGGGCCCAACTGCTTATGTAGCAGATCCTAATTGGAAGTGAGAGTTGTGATGCTCTGTAGCTATTTCATCAAAATAGTCCTTGAACTCGGGCACACTTCTGTCTAAGTTAGAGAATAGTATAAGGTGGTAGTGCAAAAAATTTTGGATTTTTTTATGGAGGTTCGAGTCCTCTTTCTCTAGTTTAAGGTTGTTGGGGGAAGGGCTATAATTGATACAGGCATTATTGTGTATAATAAGCAGGATGCTAAAGTTAGTGGTAGGAATTGTTTTCATAGAAGATGTATAAGTTGATCGTATCGGAATCGCGGATAAGTTGTTCGAATTCAAATGAAGCCCATGGTTAATATTGTAGTTTTTATTATGAGGTTTATTGAAAATATGTTTGGTTCGTACGATATCGGGCTTAAGAATAAAATTACTGATAGTGTGTTTATAATTAAAATATTTGAATATTCAGCAAGAAAAAATATAGCAAATATTCCGCTGGCATATTCTACATTAAAGCCAGATACTAGTTCTGATTCACCTTCGGTGAGGTCAAAAGGGGTTCGGTTTGTTTCGGCTAGTGTTGAGACAAACCATATTATGGCCAGGGGGCAAGATATTAGTACGAGTCATGTTTTTTCTTGGGTTTTTAAAAATAGTTGTATTGTGTAGCCCCCTGTTTGGGTTGCTATGCATATAAGAATTAGTCCTAGCGTTACTTCGTAAGAAATTGTTTGTGCAATAGCTCGTAGTGCTCCAATTAATGCATATTTTGAATTAGATGCTCATCCTGATCATATGATGGTATATACGGATATGCTTGAAAGAGCTATTAGTAAGAGTAAGCCAAGGTTGATATTTATTAGGGGGTGTGGCATTGGAATTGTAGTTCATATTAGTATGGCTAATGTTAAGGCTAGTGTTGGGGAGAGGATAAATATAGTTTTTGATGAGAGTGTGGGGTGAATAGGTTCTTTTACAAATAGTTTGATTCCGTCTGCTACTGGTTGTAGTAGTCCAATTGGTCCGACGGTGTTTGGGCCTTTGCGTTGTTGTGCAGAGCTAATGATTTTTCGTTCTAGAAGGGTCAAAAAGGCGATAGCTATTAAAGTGGTAATGATAACTGTTAGTAAGTTTATTATTTGTGGTACCTTAATTATTGGTGAGACGATTTGGACGTCTGATTAAAGGTTTTAGGTCTTTTGCATTTACCTGGCTCTGCCACACCAAATGGAAATTCTTGCCTAGGGTTGTGCTGCCTAGGCGCATGTTTTGCACTTGAGTTTTTTCAGTGCGTTGTATGAAGGACTTTCCTTCAGAATTGGTCCTGCTTCATCGGTCCTTTCGTACTAGAGGGAGCGGTAAAACAGATATAGACCGACCTGGATTACTCCGGTCTGAACTCAGATCGCGTAGGATTTTAATCGTTGAACAAACGAACCGTTAGTAGCTTCTACACCACTTGGGTATCCTGATCCAACATCGAGGTCGTAGGTATTCTTGTTGATAAGAACTCTTCAAGAATGTGGCGCTGTTATCCCTGGAGTAGCTTGGTCCATGGATCAGTAATACTGGGTCATGTGGTTTGTCCAGTAGATTTGTTGATCTGATGGTAATGTAGAGGTTTTGTTTCTCTTTAGTTGCCCCAACTTAAAATTAACATCATATGTTTGATGGGAATTTAAAGTTTCACAGGGTCTTTTTGTCTTGTTTTGGTATACCTGCTTTTGTACAGGTAGATCAGTTTCACCGACTGTCTTCAAGAGACAGTTTCTTTCTCATGTGGCCATTCATACAGGTCTTTATTTAGAAGACAAGTGATTGCGCTACCTTTGCACGGGTTATCGCGGCCGTTTAAGGTTTCCCTCACTGGGCAGGCATTACCTTTAATACTTGTTAGGCTAATGGCTATGTTTTTGGTAAACAGTTGGAAAGATTGATTGCCGAGTTCCTTTTGAAGACTTTTGTCTTCTGTAAAATAATCCTGTGTTGGGCCTACAGTTTTTGTTATGGGGCGTGAATTGTTTTTCATGTTTTCTGAATATGTTGGGCTTTTATTTTTAGAGAAAATTTCATGTTACTAGTTCTAGCAGGGTTTCTTCTATAGTTTTATAGAATGGCCTGGTTGGAAGTGGGAGGTTGGTTTGTGTTATTGTATTTATGGTGGTGTTACTATGACGTGATATTTAGTGGTGGCTGTTTTAAGGCCAACTGGTTAATATTTTGTGCTTTCTCTCCATTTTAGGCTGTAGCCTAAGTCAATAGAGCTGTACCTTTATTGACTATGTCTCGGGCAGAAGGGTTCATTATGTCTTATGTTTATAGCCCGAGGCTGAACTTAAATTCATTAATCAGGCAACCAGCTATCGGTAAGTTCGTTTGGTTTTTCGCCTCTATTCTCGAGTCTTCTCATCCTTTTGCAACAGAAATGAGTTAGTTCTATTAAACTGCTTGGGAATAGCTCACTTACATTCGGGGTATCAGGCTGGGGGGTCTTCTTGTCTGAGTTAGACTGGCTGGACAATGATGCAATAGGTACGTGGTGTTATCTCTGCTTTTTTGTGCTTGATGTAATGTTGATCTTTCAATGTTCCTTCACAGTACTAGTCTCTATTGCGTCAGTTTTGAAGTTTGCTCTCAGCTACTGGTCTTTTAGAATGTTTTAGTGTGTTGTTGCGTTGTTTTGTAGTGTTGATTGGGCTTAATTATTCGCTCAAAAAGGTATAATAGAACGTCTTCCGTTTGTAAGTCGGGTGCTTTAGTGGTAAGCTACTTTTTGCTTCCAAGCACACCTTCTGGTACGCTTACCATGTTACGACTTTCCTCTCCGATAGGCTATGGTGAGGGTGACGGGCGGTGTGTGCGTGTCCAATGTCCTGGTTCAGTAGAACGCTCTAATTCTTCTTACTGCTAAATTCTTCTTCGTGCGACTGTATTTCAGTGAAGTTTTTGTTATGTTTAGTAGTGTAGCCCATTATTGTCCTTCTCATAAGCTACGCCTTGGCCTGTCGTTTTAGGGGGGGTCCTGAGTTGCTCTATTTTTAGAAAAATGGGCTGTCGACGGCGGTATATAGGCTGGATTTGCCAGAGTAGGTAAGGTTTAGCGTGGATCATCGATTATGTAACAAGCTCCTCTAGGCTGATTTTGGACACCGCCAGGTCTTTTAAGTTTTGAACTAGTGTTTGTACTTTTTTGGCAGTGTTGTTTATTTCCAGGCATAGTAGGGTATCTAATCCTAGTTTGTACCCTGGTTTTAATGAGTCAAATGTCCTTAATATAAGATTGTTTGGGTATTGTTGTAGGTGCTGTTTAACGGTCCAGCTTTGTGTTTTTCTTATTTGTTAGGTCGATTAAAATTTTAGTCATTTTTTTGCCGGTTGTGCTATTTTGGGTCTTCTGTATAACCGCGGCGGCTGGCACAGAGATTTGCCGACTCTAATTGATCATAGCTTAATCGAGCTTGGCTCATTGTTAAATGTTAATTACTGCTGCATGTCCGTGTGGATGTGGCGGGGCTTGGCGTCTTAGGGGCTCCCTGATGCCGGCTCTGTTTACATATTGTTTTATAGGCGAATTTCACGGGAATGTTGAGGCTTGCATGTATAGACTTGTTTACAAATAGCAGTAAGTCTAGGACCAAAACGTTAAGTGTCATTGTTATTAGTGGCTGAAATACTATGCTTGGTTTGGTTAATATGTTGGGTGGAGTGGTTTGGCTGTGTGACACCCAAATATTTTGTTTGATGTTTGATATATTATCATATATATATATGATAATAGCATGAAAATATGATATTTAATGTCGTTAAATATGAGGTAATTGGATATGATATTATCATATATATATATGATAATAGCATGAAAATATGATATTTAATGTCGTTAAATATGAGGTAATTGGATATGATATTATCATATATATATATGATAATAGCATGAAAATATGATATTTAATGTCGTTAAATATGAGGCAATTGGATATGATATTATCATATATATATATGATAATAGCATGAAAATATGATATTTAATGTCGTTAAATATGAGGTAATTGGGTATGATATTATCATATATATATATGATAATAGCATGAAAATATGATATTTAATGTCGTTAAATATGAGGCATGTTTGTTCCCTTTTTGAGGGTGTATTTGGAGCATTAGCTCATTTTAGTGGCTTCAGCACTATGCTTTGTTATTAAGCTACGAATAC